AGAAAAGTGAAAGGTGCGTATTTTCTTCCCTTTTATGATACACGCATCCTTCTCATAATGAATAGAGAGCGGGTAGCGGGAATCGAACCCGCATCGTTAGCTTGGAAGGCTATGGGTTATAGTCGACGTCAATTCATTATTTTTAACGTCTCTAATTCAAAACCGAACATGAAACTTTTATTTCATTCGGCTCCTTTATGGAAGATGGCTGGATTCCATAATCTAAGCCATAAACGAACTAAAAGAAGTTGCTTCATAAGATCTATGTCCGCTTTTCTGTCTGAATGTATACCAAACAAATTGCTTTCTAGATGATCCCTCTAGAAGACGAGGGGTATTTTGAAAAGTCCTTCTAGTTACTTCGTTCTCTATTTCTCCTTGCGTGAATCTTGAGGAAAGAAATTTTTGTTTCCACCCGAGCTGAAATAAAATGTCGATAACTTTAGTAAACCAAAGTCGTCCTTTATTAGCTATTGTGCTTCAACCTCTTCAAATGAAAAAATTGAAGATCTAGTTACGATTAGAAGTACACTTTTGTATCTTCCTCCATGGATTCTTTACTTAATACTCATTCAATTGTTAAGTCTTGATACAGCGCAAAAAAATTATGCTTCGCGATTCCCTACTCCAATGTGAAAATTTATAATGGACTTTTGGGTACAAATCACGAAAATGTATATGATTCCTCAAATCGCTTATTGAGAGGTAAAGGATTCAATCCTTTCTAAGAAATAAAGTTTTTAATCGGAACGGAATATGAATAAAACCTAAAGACCCCTTAACTATTTCAGTTGTTAATAGAACGAATCACACTTTTACCACTAAACTATACCCGCTACATTGTGATTATTGTATATGAATGGACCATTTGTCGAACAAGAACATTACTATGTAATATAATAAATAAAGATAGGATTAAGGACAAAATCCTAAATGAAATTGGAAATGAGAGTGCTCGGGTCTTTTCCTGGAGAAACTTAATGAGATAAGAAAAGGAGGGCCTTTTGACCTTGAAAAAATGTGTGTTCTTGAGGGGTTATTTAGTAGAAGACCTGCCCCAAAAGAACTATATAGCATAACAAGAAATGGCCTGGCTAGGTACCGACCCGGCCAGGTGGGGGAATCAAATAAAGGACGGACCCTTCGGATCGGATGAAATAAAATTCAAAGGGTACTCTTTAACGTACCAACTTCACTCTTTTTTTTTTTTTCTATTTTTGAAATACTTTTTCTTTACTTCAGGGGTAACATAGTCATTATCCTTTGTTAATTGGGAGAGATGGCTGAGTGGACTAAAGCGGCTGATTGCTAATCCGTTGTACGACTTCTTCGTACCGAGGGTTCGAATCCCTCTCTTTCCGTTTCTTCCGACGGCTTAATATTTTCTTTCGACTTCAAATTCAAAAAAAAAAATCTTGAGACCCCTTTTTTTTTTTTATTTTATCTTTTATCATAGTTCACTATCTGTAATAGAGAAACTCATAAGAAAATGAATAAATCAAACAACAAGAAATCCTTTCTTTTTTTATTCCTCACGCCCTGGATTACGCCCTGGATCATTCGATAGGAATCCAAAGATAAAGAGAGAAACAAAAAATATCACTACTGTGTAAACGAAGAGTTTAAGAGTAAGCATTATACAATCTCCAGGATAAGATCCTATTTTTTGGAAAAGGAGAATAGATTATCTATTTTTATACCCCATATTCTAGGTTTGACACCAAACCAATAGATGAAGTGGTTTAGAGATAAATCAAAAAAGAAAAAACCTAATATCTTTTCGGTATCCAAATTCTCTGTCATATCTACAGTTACTGTGGGGGGATTTACTAGTTTCTTGTTCACTGGAAGGCGAAGAAGGGCAAAACGAGGAAATGAGATGATTCAGATTCATCGCGCCTATTCAAGAATTTCCATGTTTGAATCGAGGGTTCATATCATAATGTAATAGATCCGATCTTTTTTCAATTGTTAGTTTTTTTTTTATTGATTAAATCATGAATCTTTGTAGGACAGTATTAAATAAAGATCTCATCGAAAACTTACAGCAGCTTGCCAAACAAAGGCTAAGAGAAAAAAGAGCACAGGGATGACTGGCATAAAATCTACGATTGGATTAAGAAAAGCGTAAGACTCGGGTAACTTAGCAAAGAAAAAACTACTCGAATGAAGGGCAGAATTAAGACAGCTACAGATAAAACTAAAGATATTAAGCATAACAAACATTTCATTCTTGGAGATAATTGTATTTGATTGAGTTTTGAGTTATTGATTAAGGGATAAACGGGGAAAATGAACAAAAGAATCCTGCTTTTTTTACGTACTCAATCAAAAACCCCTCAATTCTCGCACGAAAATAGAAGGAAGCATACTTTCATACAATATCTTAATTGAATTCTATCTAATGATCAATAAATTCAGTGGAATTCTCTAACTAGTTGTGTGAAATCCTAGTACCAATCTAACGGATTCCATAGAGGTTTTTATTGATTGTGATTTGACAATTCATTAAAATTATTCAATAATATTCAATTGATTGAAAAAAAAAAGAAACAACTCTAGAAGTTGTGGATGTGGGATGGATGTGGGGCGTGGCCGAGTGGTAAGGCGCCGGGTCTTGTTCCCGGAATATCGAAGGTTCGAAACCTTTCGTCCCAGCACATCCCACACTTTTCTTTCTTCTAGTTACTAGTTCGAAGAAAGAGAAATTTTTCCTCTGTGCCTATAAAGGATGGAATCCGTATGTGGTCAATGTGTAGTGGGGCGTGGCCAAGTGGTAAGGCAACGGGTTTTGATCTCGTTATTCGAAGGTTCGAATCCTTCCGCTCCAAGGTATTCTATACCTTATGTAGAATACCAATTAGTAATTGATAAAAGTCAATATCAATTACTATACTTTCGATTCAGCCAATGACTATTCATGATTCCATATTGAATCAATTCCAGACGGGTTCTAAAGGAAAGCAGTTTTATGGTGAAACTTCGTTTAAAACGATGCGGTCGGAAGCAACGTGCGACTTGAAGGACATGATGAACTATGGATTCTTAACACCCATCATTTTCTTTATTTTTTGAAGATTCTAGTTCGAGTATAGAAGGTGCTCTGAACTCGACATACAAAATTTGTTTTTTATTTCCACTTTCCACGAACCCTTTTTTCGTTTTCGTGAACGTGTAAGTAATTAATTAAATAGGATACAATGGAGCTCGAGAAGAAATGATTGAGTCATTTCTCAGAGGTAGGGATCTATGGCTCACAGCAATTAATAGACGAACTTCGTGACTCTTATTTCTTATTTAATAAGAAAGAAATGGAAACAATCCAATTCCAGCAAGAGGTTTAAGTGTATCGAATCGAGGGGAATCAACCATTCGTATGATTCTTTAAAGAGAAAGAAATCACAAAAGGGATGTTGCTACCCTTTTGGTATGATTACAGATCACCGAAGTAATGTTTAAGCCTAACGATTCAAAAAAAAAAGTGAAAATATCATGTAACAAGAAAACGCCATTTTCAATTGTCTCAACAATTTCATTTTCATAAAAAAAGGAAAATTGATTCTAAACGAGACAAAAAGGGAGTTAAAGAGAGCTCAATAAATGAATGAACCTTAGGACCTTTTCACTCTTTCTTTGGGTAAGAATGATCCAACAACCTGAGCTATAAAAAAAATGATTTTTTGATGAATTGGGGTTCTCACTTGATTTTCGAATCGATAGATCACCCTTCGAATCATTCTTTCTCGAGCCGTACGAGGAGAAAACCTCCCTTACGTTTCTAAGGGGGGCTGTAGTCATCTACAGCTATCCCAATGGGCCATCTATCGAATCGTTGCAATTGATGTTCGATCCCGAAGAGATGGAAGGGCTCTTTGTAAAGTGGGTCTTTACGACCCGATCAATAATCAAACTTCTTTAAATCTTCCTGCTATTTTTCATTTCATTGAAAAAGGAGCTGAGCCTACGAGAACCGTTTATAATATCTTAAAGAAAGCAAAAATTTTTCAAGAACTTTCAGGATTTTTTTTTAATCCGAATCCTCTTTTTTTGTTCTACGAACAAGGAAGCTATAAGTAATGCAACTATAAATCTCATGGAGAGTTCGATCCTGGCTCAGGATGAACGCTGGCGGCATGCTTAACACATGCAAGTCGGACGGGAAGTGGTGTTTCCAGTGGCGGATGAGTAGGGCAGAGGCCTACTATTTCTTCATCTAGGATCTGACTTAATACTTAATATAATAACCCCAAAAAAAATAGAAAATATAGGAGGTAAAATCAATATGAATCTAGATGATTCTAGTCATTTTTTATGCGGTGCAGCAGCATTAGTTTGGATCACAAGTTGAAACCGTATCTAGGATACGACTTATTACTTAATATAATATATATTAATATTAACCAAAAAAAAATCTAAAATATAGGAGGTAGAATCAAAATGATTCTAGTCATTTTTTATGTGGTGCAGCAAGCCCGCATTAGTTTGGATCACAAGTTGAAACCGTATAAAGAGGTTATTTTGATTATACTTATTATAATCAAAATGATAATTCGAATTTGGTACTTCTATATAAAAAGGTTTATAGAATTTATTTTCAAGTATTTTCTTAATATAGAAGCTTGGAAAATATTTCTCGGTTGGAAGTACCTTTTATTGGTTTGGAGGCTATTTGAAAAATCGATATTCAACCTATCTATGTGGGTGGCGATCTCCCAGTATCTTTCGAAAAAAGAAAATTGGGTAGAAATACTCATAATTTGTGTCGATCGAATTATCCAACTATATCTATATCTGGATAAGCATTATTCGATCGAGTATAAGTACGTGCTCTGTTTTGGAGGTGTAATAATGATGAAGTGGTTTAATCTGCTAAGTCCTTGGTATTACCCACAACCGCAGAACGTGACTTATGTTTCGAACAAAACGACAGATAGAGCCGGCAACACTACCCTCGAGGTCATACACTATGACCAAAGGGGGAACATGACTGTGGAATTGGAAAAATACGACCGAAGGGGGAACAGGATCCTATATGATAGGAAAAGAAAAAAAACCAAACCTTGGTGGAAACGAATTTTTTAATTCGTTCAAAAACTAGCTACGTGTGCACTGCACGTAGCTAGTGTCAATACAGCACTAGTCCTTTTTTTTTTTCACTTTGATTTCTTTTTGATTTTGTCTAGCGTAGACTGTCTCTTGGCCCGTAGGTCCTGACACAAGGTTAGAATTCTAGCTCTTCCAGAGTGGTATCTCACTGACGGCTTGGCCCCCCGGAAGGGGGCCTTCTTCGCCCTCCACCTAAGCTGCGCAGGAAAGGCCTAAAGCCAATCCCAGGGAACAGTAAAGCTTCATAGGGTCTTTCTGTCCAGGTGCTTGTCAACGTTCATTTTATATTGACAATAGTGTATTGAATAAATAGAATTTCATTATGGTAATTTTCAATTAAGTAAATCTATTTCTCTCCGAATTCTAATTCTAGATGGGGTTTGCAATCTCTTTATTTTTATTATGATTCATCTATACACTCGGGTTGCTAACTCAACGGTAGAGTACTCGGCTTTTAAGTGCGACTAGAATCTTTTACACATTTGGATGAAGCAACGAATTCATCCATACCATTGGTAGAGTTTGTAAGACCACGACTGATCCTGAAAGAGAAGAGAACGAATGGAAAAAACAGCATGTCGTATTAACGAATTAAGGAAGAACTCTAAGAGCACTTCATTCTTAATCCTTACCGGATCAATACAAAGTATTCTTTGAATTCTTATATTATATTTCAATATGGGTCGAGTGAATAAATGGATAGAGCCGCAAGGATCCAATTATAGAATATAGAAAACAAAAAGCAACGAGCTTCTCTTCTTAATTCGAATGATTTCCCGATCTAATTAGACGTTAGAAATATATTAGTACCTGATTCGGGAAAAGGTTCTCCCATAACCATAAAAATAAGTGGATTCTCCATTTCTTTATTTCTTTTTTTTTTGAATCCTAATTATTAACTATCTCCATTCTTATTGAGTGGAGACGAATGTGTAGAAGAAACGGTATATTGATAAATAGAATCAATTCTAAAATCAAAAGAGCGATCGGGTTGCAAAAATAAAGGATTTCTTATTATTTCAATATCCTAATTAAAGAACACAAACCTATTGGTTGGATGAAAAAAAAAGAGAATCCCTTGATAAGCTTATCTATCTTCAGGGTAGATATCATTTTCTGACTATCTACCTTGTTTTGACTGTATCGCACTATGTATCATTTGATAGTCCAAGAAACCCTCGGTCTTTGGTTCAAATCTCATTTTCAATGGAAGAATTACAAGGATATTTCCAAATAGGTAGATCTCGACGACAAGACTTCTTATATCCACTTCTATTTCAGGAGTCTATTTATGCGCTTGCTCATGATCATGGTTTAAATAGATCGATTCTTTCTGAACCTCTCGAAAATTTAGGTTATGACAATAAATCCAGTTCACTAATTTCAAAACGTTTAATTACTCGAATGTATCAACAGAAGCATTTGATTCTCTTTGATAATGATTTTAACCAAAATACATTTCGTGATCAGAATCAGAAGAAGCATTTTTATTCTAAAATGATATCAGAGGGTTTTTCACTCATTGTGGAAATTCCATTCCCTCTGCGATTAGTACCTTCCCTAGAAGCGAAAGAAATAGCAAAATCTCATAATTTACGATCAATTCATTCAACATTTCCCTTTTTAGAGGATAAATTATCACATTTAAATAATGCCTTAGATATACTAATACCCTACCCCATCCATTTGGAACTCTTGATTCAAACCCTTCGCTATTGGATACAGGATACCCCCGCTTTGCATTTATTACGATTCTTTCTCTACGAGTCTCAGAATTCGAATAATCTGATTACTCAAAAAAAAATCGATATTTCGCATTTTTCAAATCAGAATCAAAGATTTTTCTTGTTCCTATATAATATTCATATATATGAATGCGAATCCATATTCGTTTTTCTCCGTAAACAATCTGTTCATTTACGATCAAGATCGTATAGAGCCCTTCTTGAGCGAACACATTTTTATCGAAAAATAGACAAGTTTTTCTTCATTTTTCATAAAAATAAAAATTTTCAGACCACCTTATGGTTGTTCAAGGATCCTTTCATGAATTATGTCAGATATCAAGGAAAAGCCATTCTGGCTTCAAAAGGAACACCTCTTCTGATAAAAAAATGGAAGTATTACCTTGTCAATTTTTGTCAAGGTTATTTTGACTTGTGGCCTCAACCAGATAGAATTCAAATAAACCAATTCTCCAAGCACTCCCTCGATTTTCTGGGCCATCTTTCAAGTTTACGGCTAAAGCCTTGTGTGGTAAGGAGTCAAATGTTAGAAAATTCATTTATTATAGATGTTTCTATTAATAAGTTTGATACTATAGTCCCCACAATTCCTTTGATAGGAGCATTGGCTAAAGCGAAATTTTGTAACGTATCGGGGCATCCTATTAGT